AAACGTTCATGATCCCTTCCCGAACCAGACTTGAATCTTTCAATTCATTTGGCTCTCACGCTCAATTACTTCAAATTTTTATGTTTATGGTAAATTTCCATATCTTTTTTGAATGTAATGAACCTATCCTCTCTTCTCTGTTACTATTCAAAAAGAAATATAAACGGATCACTAATCAAGACCAGAGTATTCGGAGGACTCTTCTGACCAAACAAAAAAAAATAAGTAAAAAAATAAGTATAAGTAATTGTCAGCAAAGTTGTTTTTTTTCTTCAAATCCAAAAATTTTTGTTACTTTATATGTAGGTCATCGACTCAGCGTTTGACATTTATTTACTATAGAATAGTAAAGAATTTTTATAAAAATCAAAAATGAACATAACAATAAATAAAGGATTCAAAGCATTTTATCGACATGAGTGTTCTATATCGAAAAATTTCTAACTACTCGTTTTTTTAATTGAAAACTGTCTCGGTATTAACATAGTGGTAGAAAGAATACCATGCTGCGCCTGGACTTCAAACGGTTTAGCTTTAACCATGTTAATGGCCCCACATTATTGGTTGATAGAAAATCAAAGTATATTTACCAACAAATTGCGAAATGCTATGGTTCTTACATATGATTTCTTTATTTATTCAGAAGTAATTCGCGAAACCATGCACCTTTAGTTAGAAAGAAAAAAAGAGGTACAGCTGGTTGAATCCAACCTATTCTTGAAATAAACAACCCGCACACACTCCCTTTCCAAAAAAGATCAATACACCAATCACTACACTGAGATTTATTAGATTTGTTGCTAAAATATCGGTATTAAACCCGAAACTCCCGGCGGATGGCCAGTGACCCAAGAAAACGAAAGAATCGGTTCCATTTTTCATATGATCTCCTCTTGTATTTCTTATATTATAGATAAACTCAAAAAATCGTTGTATTACTTCACCCCTTTGCTACTTCTTCCAAATTAATTTTGTTCAGTTGAGATTCCCAATAAGAATAATACTTATTGAAATAGAATTAGTTGGAATAAAATTAGGTACTAGGTTTCGTGTGAATTGCAAAATACCTCCTTTGTTGCAACACTTTTCCTTTGGACTAAGAAGGGGAAGGAAGAAAGCGAGTGGGTAACACTAATTCCTCATCCTCAAATCAGTCCTTCCCGTGGTTTATTTTCTCAACGAAAACGAATAAGTAATTGTGTAGGGGCGATATTTTGATAGAATGTGAAAAAGCAACTTGCAAGTCCAAGACCATAAAAGAAATACGTATTTCTTTTCTCGGATTAAACAAAAGGATTCGCAAATAAAAGCGCTAATGCTACAACCAATCCATAAATTGTTAAAGCTTCCATAAAAGCTAAACTAAGCAATAAAGTACCTCGTATTTTTCCCTCTGCCTCGGGCTGTCTCGCAATACCTTCTACAGCTTGGCCCGCAGCAGTACCTTGACCAACTCCAGGTCCAATAGAAGCAAGCCCTACAGCCAATCCAGCAGCAATAACGGAAGCGGCAGAAATCAGTGGATTCATGATAAGTTCCTCACACACAAAAAAAGAAATGGTTAATGATACAATCAACCAATGAATTATGACTTAATTATTCCATTGCTAATATTCATCCAGTCGAAATAACTAAAAATTCCGAATTGAAATAGAAAATAAATCATAATATTATTGAATCATTAGATCATTAGAAAGACTTCATCTTTTTTAGTTCCTATTTGTAGAGTCTTTCGCAATCAATACAACTTGAGTTTTTCATTTCCCATTCTTCGATCTTTTTCTTTATTTTATCTGTTTATTGATTCAATTCACATTCAAAAACGAAATGGAAGCACTTCGGTTGGCATCCCTATCTAAATTTAGATAGGGCAAATTAAATATTCGTTCATATATAACTCGTCAATATCTAATATCAAATATACATATGTTTCTTCCATAACGTAAACCGCCTATTTTATCTTAAATTCAATCAGATTTTCTAATCATTCTTCGTACCATCTAACCTAACAATATCGACAATAATAACTTATAGCCATTAGATCCCACATACCTGGTGCAAACCCCCTCTACTAACGAACTCCTTTTTCTTTTATTTTAAACTTCACTTTTCGAATATCTTTTTTTCTATTATCGTAAACTGTATTTGTATATTTAGAGAATATAAATAGATTATCTTGATAGAATAGAAAGAGTATCTTGAGCCACACATATATTGCCTTGATCTAAGCTAAAAATGGGCTCTTCCTATGACTAATCAATGATGACCCTCCATGGATTCGCCTATATAAGCTGCAGCTAAGGTTGCAAAAATAAGAGCCTGAATACCACTTGTAAATAATCCAAGGAACATGACAGGTATAGGAACCACTAAGGGTACTAAAGAAACAAGAACAACAACTACTAATTCATCCGCTAATATATTTCCGAAAAGTCGAAAACTAAGTGATAGAGGTTTTGTGAAATCTTCTAAGATGTTAATGGGTAAAAGAATTGGAGTTGGTTGAATGTATTTACCAAAATAACCTAATCCTTTTTTTGTAAGACCCGCATAGAAATAGGCTACTGACGTGAGTAAAGCTAAAGCAACAGTAGTATTTATATCATTCGTGGGTGCGGCTAACTCCCCATGGGGTAACTGTATGATTTTCCAAGGTAAAAGAGCCCCTGACCAATTAGAAACAAAAATAAATAGAAACATAGTCCCAATAAAGGGAACCCAAGGGCGATATTCTTCTCCAATTTGAGTTTTGCTCACATCTCGAATGAACTCAAGGACATATTCAAAGAAATTCTGACCGCCAGTCGGAATGGTTTGTGGATTCCGAACAACTATAGCAGCTGAACCTAATAAGATAGCAATTACAACCCAAGAAGTAATAAGTACCTGGCCATGGATTTGGAAACCCCCTATTTGCCAATAGAAATGTTGACCTACTTCCACACCGGATATATCGTATAAACCCTTTAATGTATTGATTGAATATGATAAAACATTCATATTGTCCTCTAATAGAAATATAACTTTAAAAGAAATTAATTATTTTGATTCAATCATCTCTTTCTCGACTTGTCTACTTGAATTTAAATTTCATTTTCTATTTAATAAACGGATTAATCACATAATATCCCCAATTTATATATTTTGAGATTAAGGAATAGTAACCGATTCAATTATAGAATTTATGAAGTCAATTTTTGATTTTATTATTATTATGAATTACAGATTTCTTATATAGCTAGAACGGCCCTCACAAATAGCAAATACTAATTTTGTAAGAATTAATCGGATTGAAGCTATAGCGTCATCGTTCGCCGGAATCGAAATATCCGCAAGATCTGGGTCACAATTTGTATCGATTAAACAAATCGTTGGAATTCCCAAAGTAATACATTCTCGAAGGGCCATATATTCTTCTTGTTGGTCAACGATGATTACAATATCAGGCAACCCTGTCATATATTTAATCCCACCCAGATATGTTTGCAAGTGAGATAATTGTCTCTTCAACATGGCTGCATCTCTCTTCGGAAGACGAGCGAGTCTCCCCGCCTTTTGTTCCATTCTCAAGTCCCTGAATTTATGAAGTCTCGTTTCTGTAGTGGACCAATTCGTTAACATACCCCCAAGCCACTTTTTATTAACATAATGGCATCGAGCCCTTATTGCAGCCCATGCTACTAAATCCGCTGCTTTATTTTTTGTACCAACAATTAAAAATTGTTTTCCTCTACTTGCTGCATAAAAAACTAAATCACAAGCCTCTGATAAAAAACGAGCAGTTCTGGTAAGATTTATAATATGAATACCTTTGCATTTGGCAGAGATATAAGGTGCCATTCTAGGATTCCATTTCCGAGTACCGTGACCAAAATGAACTCCCGCCTCCATCATCTCTTCCAAATTGATGTTCCAATATCTTCTTGTCATTTCTCCCCACACTTTCTCTTTCTTTTTTAAGAAAGAGATGAGGTATCCTGAAATAAATAATTGTTCCAATGGAACCTTCTTTTCGAACGCGGATTGGCCATTGATACACAATCCAAACCATTAATTCCTTTCTATCCGTTATTGTTATTATTTGAATTTCTTTATTTTATTACATTACTAAATTAAATAACCATAACAAATACAGAGAAGATAAAAAGGATGAATCTTTTCTATTTTTTATTAAATCCGAGAAATCATTGTTGTTTTGATCTATCATGTAAATTCTTTGAAAGACAAGAATCAAAAAATTCTCTGTGGTAAAACAAAATATCTCTCATTTCTCCCTCGAATAGATTCTTTTTTTTTGTTTTCAAGGGAATGTTCTTATGTTGACTTGAACGATGGACAAATCCTTTGAATCCCGTACCAACAGGTATCATCCCTCCCAAAACAACGTTTTCTTTTAGTCCTTTCAACCAATCGATACGGCCCCGGAGAGCAGCTTTTGCTAAAACGCGAGCAGTTTCTTGAAAACTTGCTTCGGATATAAAACTTTGAGTATTCAGAGATGCTCTCGTTATTCCCAATAAGATAGCTCGGTAACAGATCGCTTCTTCCAAAGCCCGCCCCGTTCGTTCCGCTCGGAACAATCCAACTAGTTCTCCGGGCAAAAAAACATTAGACATTCCGTCTTCTGAAATCAAGACTTTTGATGTTATTTGACGTACAATAATTTCTATATGCCTATTATGGATCTGCACCCCTTGGGACCTATAAACCTTTTGGATCTTATTAACCAAAGAAATACGACTTTGCGCTATAGTTAGCTCAGCTCCAATCAAGAATCCCCAAGGAATTCCAAGAATTCTTGTTAGAAGTTTGTTCCAACCATCAACCCTCTTTTCTAAATTCATCGATATTGAATCAATCGAGCGAACTTCTAAAACTTGTTCCACTTTTGGAAGACCTTGCGTTATATCACCAGATCTCGATTTTTCATATATAAATGTAACTAATGTATCCCCTTCATAAATGATTTCCCCATAATGACCATGAACTGTTGCACCTGGGGTAGCCAAATAAGGCTTAGCCGATCTTATTACTACAGAGTCAAATTGAACAATTAGAACTTGACCCGATTTTAAGTGTGGTCCATTTTTTGCTATACATAAATTTTCACAAAGAAATTGTCCAAGACGAATTTTTGTGGATGTCTCTTCAAAAAAATTGTAATGAAGAAAATACCAATTTAATTTGAATGGATTCAAAATGATGTTACTGAATGCATCGGGATTATAAATCCTCCCATTTTCATCCATTAAATAATATTGAAATTTAAGTACTTGAAAGGTTTGTTTTAAATTGTCAAGTTGTAAATAATTAGTTACCAAGATCTGATTATGAGTTAGATTATGAGTTATTAAATGGTAAAATGAAAAAACATTCGCAATTTGAAGGGCTGTTCCTAAGGGACCCAATGAATTTCTAATTGGAATTAGGCGATCTTTTTTAATTGATTCTTTGTGATATTTTACACTATTGAATGTAAATGGACCCATTCGAAAACAATTGGATGATGACAAAATTATAAAGGATTGACATTCCTTATTTATACCCAACAATGTACGAACAGTTCCTTGATTTTGGTTAAATGATTGAAGTTTTGTCTTTGAATAAATGGAATAAAATGGATTCATATTGGTATGATCTAATCCATCATCAGAAAAAAATAAGGAATCATTTCTTTTACCGATATACGAAATAGTGGATTTCACTAAATCGATCCTTAAGAAATCTCGAATCATACCATTTATTCTTACTTCAACAAAGGAAGCGCGGGCCTCTTCGATAGAAGAACTTTTTTTGTCTTGGGTCCAATTCAATATTAAACAAGTACGAACTAATTGAATACTTGTGTCAGAAATTCCCCGAGTGGCTTTGCCATTTCCATAAAGGATATAATTGACAACTCGAAGTTGCACATTATCCTTTTCCTGCAGCAGATCCTGAGGGAAAAGTGTTGCTAAATTTATACCGTCCGTTATTTTATATGTGACTACGGGTCGAACCAAAACAAAATACTTTTTCTTGATAGGAGTGACCCGTTGGACATAGATCCATTTTTTCAAATTTTGAGATTCCTTGGAATTTGTACTTCCTGGTGGTATCAAAATGCCACTGTGTCGTGATATCTTATCTGTCTCCCCAGGAAAATGGATATCTCCAGAAAAAATTTGAAGTTCAATCTTTTTTTTTTTCCTCTCCACTCGGACCACTCCGCTTACTCGACTTCTTGTATTTAAAGCAATTTGCGTATCTACTCCAATGATACTATTGTTCCGTACCATTATGGAAGAAGATCCGGGTAAGATATGCACTTCCTCGGGAATGAAAAAAAACCGATCTACTTTCATTTGGTATTTTGGTCGAAATTCTTTGACTCCTCGATACTCAATCAAATCCTCTTTTTTAATGATTGAATGCATCTCTATAGTCCCGTATTTAGTAATTCCCGAACTCTTTCTTCGGTATCGCGGATCATCGAAATAAGCAAAAATACTATTTTTACGGAAAATACCATTTATGGGTACTTCAATCGAGATAGGAGAAACGGGGATTAATTCTTTTTCTTGTTCTTCACTCGATTGAAATGGAATGATGAATCTATTTCTTCGCCTCTTTGCCAATAAATCCAAATTTTTTGCAGGATATATGAGATTACAATGACCCATTCGATTCATTTCTGAATAATCCGGAATCCTATCCTCTTTTTTACTAGAAGGATCCAATAATTTATCTTTTACTTGATCATTAGTTACTGAGGAGTTAGAAATATATCTTTGTTCGAACGAAAAAGAATGGGCGTTCGTTTGATCTTGATCCTTGTGGAGAGAAAAGGGAACTACACTGGATCTGTACGACCTTCCTGATAATATCCATAAACGACTTGTTTTTGGTAAGAAATGAACATTGCCATATGTAAATTCGGGCGCATGGTATACATCAGTACTCCAGTGCATTTCTCCTTCTGAGTCAGAATAAATATGTTTTCGAACCCTTTCCTTAAAATTCAAGGTGGATGCCCCCGCGCGAATTTCAGCAATCACTTGTTCGGATTCAATATATTGATCATTTTGAACTAAAAGAAAACTTTTTGGCGGAATATTCACATTATGTAGAATATCTTCACTCTCAATAGTGACATACAAGCCTATATAACATAGAAAGGCAGGATGTCCATGACGTGTACGTGTCGGATAAACCAAATCCTCATTGAATTTTATTTTTCCATTCGAAGGGGCTCGTACATGTTCTGCAGTACCCCCTGTGAATACTCCACCAGTATGAAAAGTTCTTAATGTTAGTTGAGTACCAGGTTCCCCAATGGATTGTCCTGCAATAATACCTACAGCTTCTCCCAATTCGACCAGGTCACCGTGAGTAGGACTCCGGCCATAACATAATCGACAGATCCAAGACGTACTCCTACATGTAAAAGGAGTTCTAATGTATATTGGTTGGGTTCGAAAGGTTATGAATCGATTGACAAGTCCAACCCCGACATCTTGA